GGGAACATATTTACTAGTTATATCATCTGCAATCGCCTGAATCTCGAGACGTTCCTCGAACCAATCATATACTTTATTGAGATAGGTAACCCACCAAAACGAGACTCCCCCTCTGAGAACCGTATATGAGAATTTCGTCTCGTACGGCTCAAGCGGAAACAACACAAACAAATCAAATACTTATTTTACTGGCTATGTATATGTAATAGAAAGTTCAAATTAGCCACTTGATTCGATTTGCCCCGAAGATACGAAATAACAAAAATACGGAATCTCTTCTTTGTGATGATAATGCCAAATATCAAGTTGGCTCCGCCGCCCCTTCTTTTTTTTCTTTATGTTAATTGTTAAAGGCCTCTTGAATCTTCTCTTTCCTATTCTTTTTTTTTTTTATTGATTTGTTTTTTGTGTATAATAATGCGGATTGACTCTTATTTTACTAGTTTTTTAATAGGAATTCGCTTGTTGAGACCCTGTGAATAAATTGAAAGAAACCTCAGATTCATACTAGAACCACGATGATTTAATAAAATAAAGCCCAAGCTAAAGGCAAAGGTTCTCTGAGTAAGAACCATTTGATCATCACTTATTTAATGAATGGATGTAATTAATGACTCAACAAAATCTAAAGCAATGGGTGTCCTTCGACCAAAATGGATCTGAAGGAAAAAAAATCGTTTGAGTTAGAAAATACCTATTTGAATTAAATTTTTGAGTCCGGTCACGAGGTCTGACTGAATAGTAGGTATGAATCATAGTTCAAATATTTCTTTTATTAATCTATTCTAGATATTCATATTCTGTGCTCCAGATACTAGAATAAATATCTGACGAAGTAGAATCATCTTGATAAAGATGAAGATGACAGACCCATTCTCTGTATTATCAATAGGATCAATTATCACAAGTCACACACTCATATTCCGGAAATACCGAAACAAAAAAATTCCACGGTCGAACTACCAGAATGGTCTAGAAATCTGAATAAACCTAATTCATTGAAATTCCATCCAGCAAAACGGAAGAATTATAAATTTCCAAAATGATAGATAGGAATATCGCAAATAGAGCCATTGCGACTCCCATAAGTGGTGTAGTCCCCCAGCCCGGAGCTACTTTACCATATTCCGAATTCAATGGTTTCAATAAATCTCCTACAGTAGTTCGTCTTGGCCTAGGTCTAGAACTATCCTCAACGGTTTGTGTAGCCATAAATATTATTTAATGATTGGTTAAGATCTGTTGACTTTGTATACCATTTCGTTGTAGTTGTAAATAAACGATCTTATCGTAGATCCATTGTTATCTTGAAATTATCTAGAAATGGAAACAGCAACCCTAGTCGCCATCTCCATATCCGGTTTACTTGTAAGCTTTACTGGGTACGCCTTATATACTGCTTTTGGGCAACCCTCTCAACAATTAAGAGATCCATTTGAAGAACACGGGGACTAGTTGAAGTAATGAGCCTCCCTATAGGGAGGCTCATTACTCCAACTTGAGATAATGAAAAATCATTTCATTTTTTTAGTCGGAACCTTAGGCGGTTCTCGAAAAAAGATAGCGAAAAAAATTATCCCTAAAGTCGAGACTAAGAGGAATGTATAAACCAATGCTTCCATAGATTCGATCGCGGTTTACAATTATAGCTTCCACACCTATTAATTTTGGATCATTTACCGTAGAAAGAAAGGGAAAGAGTGAAAGAAAAGATGGTGATTTAATCAAGTCAAGATTTATCCGGTACTCTATGTGATAATGTCATAAAATAAAAATAAAAAAAAATAGAGGCGAAAGATACCAGAATAATATTGTCTCAGACTACTTGTCTCTTTGTAGTTGGATCTCCAAGTTTTTGGAATGCTCCAAATTCCACTTGAGCATCCAAATCCGGATCAATACCAGCAAAAACATCTCTGAACAAAGTTCTAGCGCCATGCCAAATGTGCCCGAAAAAGAAGAGCAAAGCAAACGTGGCATGCCCAAAAGTGAACCAACCCCTTGGACTGCTCCTAAAAACACCATCTGATTTCAAAGTAGCCCGGTCTAATTCAAAAATTTCACCCAATTGGGCACGTCTAGCATATTTTTTCACAGTAGCAGGATCGCTATAACTGACTCCATTGAGTTCGCCACCATAGAACTCAACAGTTACACCTACTTGTTCAACACTATACTTTGATTCTGCCCTTCTAAAAGGGACGTCGGCTCTCACAATTCCGTCTCCATCTACCAAAACTACCGGGAATGTTTCAAAAAAAGTAGGCATACGACGTACAAAAAGCTCGCGACCTTCTTTATCTCTAAAGATGGGGTGTCCTAACCATCCAACAGCTATTCCATCCCCGTTGTCCATTGAGCCTGCTCTGAATAATCCCCCCTTTGCCGGATTATTACCAATGTAATCATAAAAAGCTAATTTTTCGGGAATTTTAGACCAAGCTTCCGATAAACTCAGATTTTCGGCTAGTGCTGCGCCAACTCTTCGATATATTTCTTGCTGAAAGTATCCCTGATCCCACTGATAACGAGTGGGACCAAATAATTCGATTGGGGTAGTTGCTGACCCATACCACATGGTTCCAGCAACAACGAAAGCTGCAAAAAAAACAGCAGCGATACTGCTGGAAAGTACAGTTTCAATATTGCCCATACGTAATCCTTTGTATAGACGTTGAGGCGGACGAACACTAAGATGAAATAGACCCGCTAATATGCCCAATGTACCCGCTGCAATATGATGAGAGGCTATTCCTCCCGGAACAAAAGGATCAAAACCCTCTGCGCCCCATGCTGGATTTACAGATTGTACTTTTCCAGTTAGCCCATAAGGATCGGACACCCATATTCCAGGACCATACAAGCCTGTTACATGAAATGCGCCAAAGCCAAAGCAAGCCAACCCTGAGAGAAATAAATGAATTCCAAAGATCTTGGGCAAATCCAAAGAGGGTTTTCCCGTACGTTCATCACAGAATATTTCTAGGTCCCAATACACCCAATGCCAGATAGCTGCTAAGAAGCACAAGCCAGAAAATACGATATGCGCTCCTGCCACACCTTCATAACTCCAAATACCCGGATTCGTTATAGTTCCTCCTGAAATACTCCACCCACCCCATGAATTGGTTATTCCTAAACGAGTCATGAAGGGTATAACGAACATACCCTGTCTCCACATTGGATCAAGAACAGGGTCAGAGGGATCAAAAACTGCTAATTCGTATAGAGCCATCGAGCCAGCCCAACCAGAAACTAAAGCCGTATGCATTATATGGACAGAAAGCAATCGGCCGGGATCATTCAATACGACAGTATGAACACGATACCAAGGTAAACCCATGGAAATACCCCTTTTTATCAAATAAAAAAAAAAATGGACACTATGTAACTTTATCGCATTCGAAAAGACTATACTATTATGTTATGCGCCTAACCTTTTCAGTAGATTCTGTATGAGAAAAGGTTAATATTTATTCTGTTCCATTGAAAATAACGGAACAATTCTGTTCGTAAGAACAAAGAGAGGCAGATCTATTCTATACCCGATAAGTACCAATACGCAATGGGGCTTGGTCCCCCTTTTTGGGGAACGAACGCATAAATACTTGTTTATCATTCAAATGATCGACCCGTTCATGAAAATTTTTTCTTTATTCATTCTGTCTTCTTCTATCAATCTTCCATACAATCTATGTATAAAATAGACAAAAAATGATGAAGACACTAAACCATTGGTACGTTTCCATATTAAAGCGAAGTATAGTACTTAACTTTTTTTCTTTAATTTAATGCCCATTGGTGTTCCAAAAGTACCTTTTCGGAATCCTGGAGAGGAAGATGCAGTTTGGGTTGACGTATAGTGCGACTTGTCAGACATATTGGGTCATATGGGGTTTACCCGTTCTCTCCCCCGATGGGGATATCCTCTGTTTCGCCCAAGAAATATTGATTGAACATCAATCATTCGGAGCGTGAAGTGCAATAGATCAATATTATAAATTAAAATAATTTATGGTTAACTTGGAACGATAAAATAAAGTATCCAGGCTCCGTTCAAAAAATATCAAATTGTGAATATATATATGATTACTGCTTGTATCATAAATATTCTATTTTATGCTTACTATTAGGAGTGATCTTAACCTGCTATTCAATGGAATAGTATGATGAATACATCGAATAGTTAGAGAGAAAGCATGAAAGAAACGGATTTTGAAAAAAAAAAATAAGCATAGAAAAAGAAGCGGTACTGAGATCATTTGCCCTATATGTACAAATAGAATTCGGACAGATCTTTACCCGGAGTAGAACACGAACCTAAAAGAATTGAAAGAGCCCATTCAGGAACAAGAAAATGACATCGTGATTTAAATCTCGATGAAACAATACATCAATGGGAGGTTAGTTCAATAAGTTCAGTAAATTTTTTTATAGGGAAAGGGGCCAAAACCCATGTTTTTTGAAGAATAGAATAAAAGCCTTCATTAGAAAAACCTGTTACAAAAAAAGAAATAAGACTGGAATTGACACATTGATTAATTCTTTTTTCGCGATTTTTTGAACCGTATGCATCCAAAGGTGCACGTACGGTTCATAGGGGATACAATTTTGTCCTAATCAACCGACTTCATCGAGAAAGATTACTTTTTTTAGGCCAAGAAGTTGATAGCGAGATCTCTAATCAACTTGTTGGCCTCATGGTATATCTCAGTATAGAAGACAATACTAGGGATTTTTATTTGTTTATAAACTCTCCCGGCGGATGGGTAATACCGGGGATAGCCATTTATGATACTATGCAATTTGTGCCACCCGATGTACATACAATATGTATGGGGTTGGCTGCTTCAATGGGATCTTTCATTCTGGTTGGGGGAGAAATTACCAAACGTATAGCATTCCCTCACGCTTGGCGCCAATGAGTTTTTATTAAAAAAAAAAAAAGACTATGCCTTCGCCATATTCAAATATGAATAATTATGAATAATCGAATATGAAAAATTAAGTAATAATAGCATGGCACTTTGAGTTCGATATGAACAAAACATTATTGTTTTTCATAACATGAGATTTTGTATCGAGATAGTAGTATGAAATAAAGGTTATTTCCGATTTTATCTTGTGTGTCGGGAAGACATTTTAGCGTCACAAATCATTTTTCTTCCACACCAGAAGCCTTTTCTAATATTTATGAAAGAAAGAGAAGAGTACGAAAATGAAAAAAAAAACACACACAATATTATTTTTCCTTATTTGGTCGTATCAGAAAGACACTTTGGGATTGCTAAATCACAGACGAAATAATAAAGCAACAGAATCATCATAGTATTTTTTTTTTCACCCTTACAAAAAGAAGGATGGTAAATAGATTATTCAACGATCTAATTGGACCGGATGGGGGGTAGTCAATTCTATTGCAGAGCCGTATGCAACGCACAAAATATGCCTGTACGGTTGTTCAATTCTATTTATTTTTTCTTTTTTTTATCCCTTTACTTTATTTAACCTCATCATGCGAGATAGAAGAACCATTAATGATGTTATATCAATATCATCAGGGTTATGATTCACCAACCCGCTAGTTCTTTTTATGAGGCACAAGCGGGGGAATTTATCCTGGAAGCAGAAGAACTGCTGAAACTTCGCGAAACCATCACAAAGGTTTATGTACAAAGAACGGGCAACCCTTTGTGGGTTGTATCCGAAGACATGGAAAGGGATGTTTTTATGTCGGCAACAGAAGCCCAATCTCATGGCATTGTTGATCTTGTGGCGGTCGAAAATGAAAATACCGGGGATTTAGTGTAAATCCATGATTCCATTTCATTTCAAACCATAATTCGAATTTTCCGCAATTTGATATTGAATCGAATAAATTCATAATCATCAATCATAAATAAATAAGGTTAAGATGGATCTAAACCAACCCATTCTATAATAGAATTCTATATATACGATATGCCAACTATTAAACAACTTATTAGAAACACAAGACAGCCAATAAGAAATGTCAGGAAATCCCCCGCTCTTCGAGGATGTCCTCAGCGTCGAGGAACATGTACTAGGGTGTATGTGCGACTCGTTCAGATCATAAGCTCGAACAAATGAGACAATTTTTCCAGTATCAACGATTAATACCAATGAATAGGATAAATAGAGTGGAAGAGCGCCATTTACTATCTCAAAATGAAGATCTATCATATACCTATATTGTTGTGTATGGAATTTTTTTTTTATGGTTTCCATTGGTGCAAATCCAATCACCTCGATTTGAGATGAGAAGCAATTCCCCATTGGTAGCAAATGGTTATCCATTAAGCGGAGGAAATGGTATTATAAGAAGCAAAAGGGTTATGCTCCTATTCTTGAAAGAACGGACTAACAGGGTCAGCTACCTAGCCAACTTTCATAATTAAATGCCGTCACTGTATGGATAGCTCTTATTGTGAAAAGGCCTATTACTATATAATTGAGGTGATGGGTAGAGCCAAAGAGTGTGAACCATACAAGTTAACAATACCATTTGATTAAATGATAGACGAGGCTCCGGTGCATAGAGAGGGCCTTACCGTTTAAGAAGTAACCATAGAGACGATGGAACCCACTATTTTGTATTTACTATCAGTAGAATTTATTATTTCCAGGTGAACTAAATGTCTGGCCCGGAAAGAATAAAAAATCGTGGTTAGGAAGGTTAGAGTAGCAAAAGCCATTGGAATTTATATTTTATATATCGGAATAATCCGTTTTGTTATTGGGGGGAACAAATAATGACTGAAAGAAGAGAATTCAATTAGTTATTCATTAAAGTTTAATTTGATTCAATGACCAGAGTTAAACGAGGATATACAGCTCGGAGACGTCGAACAAAAATTCGTTTATTTGCATCAACTTTTAGAGGGGCTCATTCAAGACTTACTCGAACGACTATTCAACAGAAAATGAGAGCTTTGGTTTCCTCTCATCGAGATAGAGGCAAGCAAAAGAGAAATTTTCGTCGTTTGTGGATCACTCGGATAAATGCAGTAACTCGCGAAAATAAAGTATTTTATAGTTATAGTAGATTAATACACAATTTGCACAAGGGGCAATTGCTTATTAATCGTAAAATACTTGCGCAAATAGCTATATCAAATAAGAATTATCTTTACGCGATTTCCAATAAGATCATCGATCAAATAAAGGAAATTATAATTATGAAGTAATATACAAGAATGATTGAACAAGAATTACCCGGAGAATGAACTCCGGGAAGATAGAATAAAAAAAAAAATGTTTTTTATTCCCCCATTTTTCTTTCTTATAACACAAGAATCAAACCTGGATTCTAGGCTTTTTCCAACAAAACATCACTCTGAGCGTGAGTTACGATTGGAGTTTTGAGTCAATTGAGGAATATGTCTATTTATTTCTGGCTCTGGGACCAGTCGTTCTAGGGGTTGACTCGGCTCTCTCAAATTGTTTCTCATTATTAAGAAAAGGTAACGGAGATAAAATACGAGCTTGTTTTATAGCAATAGTAATTAATCGTTGTTGTTTTAAGGTCAATCTATTCACCCGTCTAGATAATATTTTTCCTTGTTCACTAATAAATCGACTAATTAAACTCATGTTTCTATAATCAATTCGATCCCCCGATCCAATTGGGGGCAAACGCCTACGAAAAGATAGCTTGGATTTACGAAAAGGTTGCTTAGATTTATCCATGGTTTATTCCTTATCTCTAAAATTCGATTTCTTTATTCATTTTTATTCATTTAAGATCCCGCCGAAATGGGGTTTGGTTTGTATAATTTATATGTATAATTTGTATTATGTATTTATTATATATAATTATTATTAATTATAATTATATTATAATTTATTATAATTTATATTATTATAATCTATATTATTATATGTTTGTGTTTGTTAAAATATGTTAAAATTAAATTATATGTTAAATATGTTAAGATGTTAATTAATATTAAGGTGTTAAGTTCCTCCTCTTTCTTTTCTGCTCTTTGGATTGGAATTGAAAGATCGCACACACGTTTTGTTCGATCTATTTCTTTATTTCCCCATGAATCGTATGCTTGTGACAATAGCGACAAAATTTTCTCAATTCTAATCGACTGGGTGTATTGTGCCGATTCTTTTGAGTAATATATCTAGAAATACCCGGCGATTCTTTATTGACACCATTTCGGACACAACAACTAGTACATTCCAAAATAACTCTGACTCTGACATCTTTACCCTTGGCCATAACCCCCCTTTCCTTTGGATTTTGGATCGACTTAACTTAATTTTTCTATTTTCGATCCGAAAATAAAAAGAAGAGAAGAAAAGAACAAAAAAAAAATAAATAGAAGTTACTAACTCGAAATTCAATTTCTAAAGATTTCATTGTAATTAATATTAATTCATATTTCATATATTAAATATTAATTTATTTTATATAGATATATAGAATATTAATTTAATAGAGTAATAATTAAATAATACAATTTTTGTCTAACTATAAATTATTCCTACCCTAATCCCATTATTTCATTTATGTATCTTCTTTGCTATGATTTCGTGGAGCCTCCCCTAGACCCACATTTGCATTTATGTTCTCAAAAATTCGGTTTTAGATCCACTTTTTACTGAGATTCAATACATTTAGAATAATATCTCTAATTTTTTTTTTTCATTTTTCACATATCAATAACTAGAATGAAAAAAAGGGAAATGACAAGGCGTCTGGGAATAAACGATTAATCTCTATCAATAGGCCCGCTAAAGAGCCAAACCATAGAGTAGCTAACACGGGCGCCGTGGAGAGATATGTTTTTATATCTTGCATTGAAAATCCTCCTTCTTTATTGTTTATTGTAAAAAATAGACATATATTATATGGTCAGATGACCTAATTCAAGATCATTTGTATTTTATTTATTTTTAGCGGAATTCCTAAGTAAAATAGATATGTACAATGAACCAGTAGACGTTCTTGTCCCTAAAAAAGAAAAGATTACCTCTTCTTTCTGAGCATTATTGATAAATATTCATTTTTTTTTTTACATTAAGTTTCTGATGTATATATCAGATATATTAAGTAAAATTATAAATAAAATTTTTTTATTTATATTATTATTATATAGTTATATTTAGTTATATTCGAAATTATTATATGAATTATATGAAAAAAAAAAGAAGAAATGGGAAAAAAAAAATGATATTGTCATTGTATATAAATGAGGGATAAAATAACAATGTGGAAAACAAAACAAGGATTTTATACAATGACATTGTACAAAAATTTTGAAAAGGGATGTAGCGCAGCTTGGTAGCGCGTTTGTTTTGGGTACAAAATGTCACGGGTTCAAATCCTGTCATCCCTACCTATTACTTCTCCTACGGGCAGTAACGGGAGATTAATCGATCTCGATTAAAATTGGATATAATCTTTCATTTTTGCATAGATATACTATATCTATCAACTATATCTATCAACTATATCTATCAAGATATTTTTGGGTACAAAAAAATCCTTTTCTTTACAGTTGTATCCCCTGTCATAAGAAAGCGCTCTTAGTTCAGTTCGGTAGAACGTGGGTCTCCAAAACCCGATGTCGTAGGTTCAAATCCTACAGAGCGTGATTCTGTTTATGTTATGTCGAATGTCGAATCACATACAATAAAATAACTTAATAAACTTGAATTTGACCCTCCTGCAAAGAGGAGGAGGTCAATAAAAAAAAATATATATTATTCAATTACAGGTCCAATTGATCACCACGTCTGTATTGTAAATATGCAGTTACGAATAATCCTGCCAAAGTAATAGGGATTAGACCTAAAACGATTCCAAATAAAAAAACTTCAATCATTTCGATTTGTTGTTGTTGTTTGAGGGAATAAAAAAAGAGGTAAGATCCATCCCTAAATATTAATCTGAATTGTCCGTGAATCTCAATAACCGAGAATTGGCAATTCCCGCGGACGCAGGAAGGAACTATGGAATACCCGG